ATTTTATTTCTAATGAGAAGGGGTTCGACTAAAACAAAAGAGAATTCTGTTTTCAATACTTAAAATTCTTAACCTTTTGTTATTAGCTAATAAGAAATACCATGTATTTCTATCCTTATTCGCATAGTAAATAAGATATTCCAATCAAATAAATCATTTTAAATCGAATGACTATTCATCTACTCTAGTTTCATGTAAACAAATAAGGGGCAAGAAAACTCTATGGAAAAATGGTGGTTTAATTCGATGCTGTGTAATAAAGAGTTAGGACGCAGGTGTGGGCTAACAAAATCAATGAGCAATCCTGGTCCTAGTGAAAATACCAGTAAAAGTGAAGATTCGCATATAAAAGATACACCAAAAAATATTCAGAGTTGGGAGGGTTTTGGTGATTCTCGTTATAGTACTATTGATTTTTTATTGGGCGAAAAGGATATTCGGAATTTCACCCCTGATGACACCTTTTTAGTTAAGGATAGTAATGGAGACAGTTATTCCATATATTTTGATATTGAAAATCAAATTTTTGAGATTGATAACAATCATTCTTTTCTGAGTGAACTTTGTAGTTCTTTTTATAGTTATCGGAATTCTAGTTACATGTATGGTACTCAATATAGTTGGAATAATCATATTTATAATTGCATTGACAGTTATCTTCAGTCTCAAATCTGTATCCATGCTTCGACAGTAAGTGAGAGTGATAATGGAAGTGAGAGTTACATTTATAAGGCCGTTTGTGGTGAAAGTAGAAATAAGAGTGAAAATGAAAAAGACGTTTTAAGTATACAAATCTGCACGAAGGGTAGTGATTTAACTATAGGAAAAAGTTCTAACGATCTCGATGTAACTCAAATAGAAAGTTCTAATGATCCTGATGTAACTCAAAAATATAGGCATTTGTGGGTTCAATGCGAAAATTGTTATGGATTGAATTATAAGAAATTTTTGAAATCAAAAATGAATATTTGTGAACAATGTGGATATCATTTGAAAATGAGTAGTTCGGATAGAATCGAACTTTCGATCGATCCCGGTACCTGGGATCCTATGGATGAAGACATGGTCTCTCTGGATCCCATTGAATTTCATTCAGAGGAGGAACCTTATAATGATCGTATTGATTCTTATCAAAGAAAGACGGGATTAACTGAGGCTGTTCAAACAGGCATAGGCTGCCTAAACGGCATTCCCGTAGCAGTCGGGGTTATGGAGTTTCAGTTTATGGGGGGTAGTATGGGATCCGTAGTTGGGGAAAAAATCACCCGTTTGATTGAGTATGCTACCAATAAATTTCTCCCTCTTGTTATAGTGTGTGCCTCCGGGGGGGCGCGCATGCAAGAGGGAAGTTTGAGCTTGATGCAAATGGCTAAAATATCGTCTGCTTTATATGATTATCAATCAAATAAAAAGTTGTTTTATGTATCAATCCTTACATCTCCTACTACTGGTGGAGTGACAGCTAGTTTTGGTATGTTGGGTGATATCATTATTGCTGAACCCGACGCCTACATTGCATTTGCGGGTAAAAGGGTAATTGAACAAACATTGAATAAAACAGTACCCGAGGGTTCGCAATCGGCTGAATATTTATTTGATAAGGGCTTATTTGACCTAATCGTACCGCGTAATCTTTTAAAAAACGTTTTAGGTGAGTTATTTAAGTTCCACACTTTCTTTCCTTTGAATCAAAATGGAATGGAATAGAGACGAAATAAAATAGAACACTAAGCTCAATTATTTGTAGCAAACGGGTAGTTAGTTTGTCAGAATCAAATAAAAAATAGAATTGTCCTTCGTCACATAAGATCGAATTGTATAATTGTATAATAAAAAGAAGCAAAAGTTGCGGATAACTCCCCCTTATCTCTATTTCTGATTAAAATCTCTAAAAAAACAGAAAATTTTTCATTTTTCTCCATTTCCCGAAAATCCTGTTTTAGCTAAAAATACCTGTTGGTTCGTATTCTAACGAATTGTTCGATAATCTGTAAGAAATTCTTTCCTTTTTTAGTAAATTCAAATTCGAAGATAAGACGAAAAGACAAATACTTAGTTCTACAATATTTCGATATAGGATACTGCGATTTATAGTATCGTAATAATTGAAATTGAGCATTGAATGTGTTATTACAGTCATAATAATGAGCTTCATTTGAATTAATTATTTTCATTCTTTTCTAATTTCTAAAATTAGAATTATTATAAGATATATTGATATTGAATTTATAAATAACCTAACAGGTACAAACAATAAATCGAGGTACCCATTTCTATGACAACTTTCAGCTTTCCCTCTATTTTTGTGCCTTTAGTAGGCCTAGTATTTCCGGCACTTGCAATGGCTTCTTTATCTCTTCATGTTCAAAAAAACAAGATTCTTTAGATCCGAGGTGACCCTATATCTATACCCTCCAATTGTTTCAAAACTTAGATTTGTATCATAAAAAAGATATCGATTTGGTGAAATATGGTATAATATGTGTATGTGATTTTCGCTGAGCAAACATAAGCATAAAAAAGCACAGGGCCCCCAGGCCCGCTGACACAAGATCTATAGCCAATGAATTCTACCCGTGCAGGATCCGCTGGATGGATCAAATTGGCAATGGAAGATTCGTGTATTTAGATGTAGAGTGGGATTCTATGAGGTATGCTAGTTTTTTAGCTCTAACCAATTTGATGGCTTATTTCTAAAGTAAAGGTTCACATCAAACTAGTGCTAGTTGATGGGAGTTATTTCGTAAACAAAAAAAGTAAAGTCAAATTAATTTGAGGTAGTCTCTCAATTCCAATAAAATACAATCGGATCGAGTATGAATTGGCGATCAGAACATATATGGATAGAACTTATCGCGGGGTCTAGAAAAATAAGTAATTTCTGCTGGGCCGTTATCCTTTTTTTAGGTTCATTGGGATTCTTATTGGTTGGAACGTCCAGTTACCTTGGACGAAATTTGATATCCTTTTTTCCTTCTCATCCAATCATTTTTTTTTCGCAAGGGATCGTGATGTCTTTCTACGGACTCGCAGGTCTCTTTATTAGTTCCTATTTGTGGTGCACAATTTTCTGGAATGTAGGTAGTGGTTATGATCGATTCGATAGAAAGGAAGGCGTAATGTGTATTTTTCGTTGGGGATTCCCTGGAAAAAATCGTCGCATATTACGCCGATTCTTTATAAAAGATATTCAGTCCATTCGAATAGAAGTTAAAGAGAGTATTTATGTTCGTCGTGTTCTTTATATAGACATCCGAGGGCGGGGGGCCATTCCCTTAACGCGTATTGATGATAATTTGACTCCAAGAGAAATTGAACAAAAAGCTACTGAATTGGCCTATTTCTTGCGTGTACCAATTGAAGTATTTTGAGAACTGGTAGATTCCCATTTTATCAGGAGATAAAAACGAAAGAATCACCCCTTTTATAGAACATAACTAAAAACGAAACCCCCCTTTTTTGAGGTTTCCTTTTCCTTTTTTGTTACTTAATGACCAACACAAAAATGACAATGACTAATCCGTGAATTTTTTTTGAAATTGTAGAGATTTTGATATAAAAAGGGGTTCTTTTATAAATTTATAAAAAGGGGTTCTTTCATCTCAAAATCTTACTAATATTCATTAATTAAGAATTAAGGGGGTCATTTATCGAGAGGAAACTGTTGTTTCAAATTTAACCTAATTATAATTCAGATTCAGATATTGTTTCCCGATATTTTTTTAGTATTTCTTCATTCGAAGTGGATTCTTAGTCAATTTCTCTACTCTTTCTAGATTCACTAGATTCAAAGACTAACCAAAAAATCCTAAAACAAATAATTCATAGGTTCCATACCTTGTATAGAATATAGAACTCATACGTGAAAGAAACATTTAATCGCATAAAGCGGACGAATGGAGTTGGTTGATTAACAATTCACAGAGGAAAAAATGGCAAACTGGAAAGTATTCCCACCTCTGGTATATCTTGTATCTATAGTATTTTTGCCCTGGTGCCTTTCTCTCGCATTTAAAAAAAGTCTGGAATATTGGGTTACGAGTTGGTGGCATACTGGTCAATCTGAAATTTGTTTGAATGAGATTCAAGAAAAGAATATTCTAGAAAAATTCATAGAATTGGAGGAACTGTTCGTCTTCGACGAACTGATCGAAGAATATTCAGAGATACGTCTACACAAGCTTCGTATAGGAATCCAACAAGAAACGATCCAACTAATTAAGATACACAATGAGGATCGTATCCAGATGATTTTGCACTTCTCGACAAATATAATATGTTTTGTTATTCTAAGCGGGTATTCTATCATTGGTAATGAAGAACTTGGTATTTTTAACTCGTGGTCCCAGAAATTCCTATATAACTTAAGCGATACAGTCAAATCTTTTTCTATTCTATTATTAACTGACTTATGTATCGGATTTCATTCACCCCACGGTTGGGAATTAATGATTGGCTCTGTCTACAAAGATTTTGGGTTTGTTCATAACGATAAAATTCTATCTGGTCTGGTTTCCACCTTTCCAGTCATTCTTGATACAACTTTTAAATTTTTGATTTTTCGTTATTTAAATCGAGTATCTCCGTCACTTGTAGTTATTTATCATTCAATGAATGACTGATAAAAAAATCCACTGATATTAATCTAATAAAATTGGAGCCCTTGTTATTTTGTAGTTGTATATAAACAAAGTATTGAAAATCGTACTTACGTTTTCTACTTTTACCCATCTTCGGGATTCGTCCGATATTGATATTATTCTCCAGGAAAATCTCATTCCAGTAAAATTAGTTAAGTAACTAACAGAATCGTGGATAGGGAACTATACTAGCAACTTACCCCCCTTATTGTATTGTAGAAAATTTTGGATCAATGATTGGACCATGGAAAATAGAAACACTTTTTCTTGGATAAAGGAACAGATTACTCGTTCTATTTCCGTATCGCTTCTAATATATATCATAACCCATCCGGATATTTCAAAAGCATATCCCATTTT